TCCAAGTCAGAAGTAATTCGTCGAGATTGCGCACTCTTTGTTCCTATTTCTGCTATAAAAAATAATACATAAATATAAAGAAAATGCAGCCGGTGAAATCCAACCTATTCTTGAAATACACAACTCGCACACACTCCCTTTCCAAAAAAAATCAATACACCCAGCACTACGCTTAGATTTATTGGATTTGTTGCTAAAATATCGGTATTAAACTCGAAACTACCAGCGGATGACCAGTGCCCCACGAAAACAAAAGAATCAGTTATATTTTTCATAAGCTCTCCCCTTATAGATAGGATTAACAAAGAACAGAGTTCTTTTTCTATCACTCCGCTTATTATTCTTAATGGAATTTGAGAATTCTCAAATTTATTAGTTATGGTTATGTTTTTCTTCTTCTTTTTTTTTTACATTTTTATTCTACGATGAAATGAAACATTAAACAAAAGGATTTGCAAATAAGAGAGCTAATGCCACGACCAGTCCATAAATTGTTAAAGCTTCCATAAAAGCCAAACTCAGCAATAAAGTACCTCGTATTTTACCCTCTGCTTCTGGTTGTCTAGCAATACCTTCTACGGCTTGGCCCGCAGCAGTACCTTGACCAACCCCAGGTCCGATAGAAGCAAGCCCTACAGCCAATCCAGCAGCAATAACGGAAGCAGCAGAAATAAGTGGATTCATGGTAAGTTCCTCGCACCAAAAAAAGAAATGGTTAATGATACAACCAACCGATGAATTAGTACTTAATCTACTTATTTTCCTACTTATACTTTTACTATTTCATTTACTACACTTATTTTTTATTTTTTGATCTTTATCACTAAAATCTATCGGGTCGAATTAGCTAAAAACTCCAAATGGAATTCAGAATATTACTGAATTGTCAGAACTACTTCGATATACCGTTCGTTTTTTCTTTATACCTTATTCTACCTTATGTAAATAGATATGTATACGGTTTTAGTCATTGCGTTTCCTCGTTTAGAAAATATTCTATTCTTTCTCTTTGATTCAATTCACAATCACAAAAAAGGACTTATATGGAATCCATCTAAATGCAGCGGGCTAGAAAAAAAAATAGATAGGGGGTAATTACTATTTCACTAATAAATAACATCTACTTTCTTCATATATACATAAATGTAGCTATTTGCATCTTCTTCTCCAACCTAGTGGATTATATCGAATCCCCGTCGTATTGCTTGAATTGGGATAAGCTTCAAAAAAGAATATCTCAAAAGTTAGTCAATGATGACCCTCCATGGATTCACCTATATAAGCCGCAGCCAAAGTAGCAAAAATAAGAGCTTGAATGCCACTTGTAAATAATCCAAGAAACATGACAGGTATAGGAACTACTGAAGGCACTAAAGAAACAAGAACAACAACTACTAATTCATCAGCCAATATATTCCCGAAAAGTCGAAAACTAAGAGATAAAGGTTTTGTGAAATCTTCTAGAATATTAATTGGTAAAAGTATTGGAGTTGGTTGAATGTATTTCCCGAAATATCCCAATCCTTTTTTGCTAAGACCCGCATAGAAATATGCCACTGACGTGGGTAAAGCTAAAGCGACAGTAGTATTTATATCATTCGTGGGCGCAGCTAACTCCCCATGAGGTAACTTTATGATTTTCCAAGGTAAAAGAGCACCTGACCAGTTAGAAACAAAAATAAATAGGAACATCGTTCCTATAAATGGAACCCAAGGACCATACTCCTCTCCAATCTGAGTTTTGCTCAAGTCTTGAATAAATTCAAGGACATATTCGAAGAAATTCTGACCGTTAGTCGGAATGGTTTGCGGATTCCGAACAGCTATGATGACTGAACCTAATAAGATAGCAATTACAACCCAAGAAGTGATAAGTACTTGGGCATGAATTTGTAAACCTCCTATTTGCCAATATAAATGTTGGCCTACTTCTACACCTGATATATCGTATAACCCTTTGAGTGTTTTAATGGAACATGGTATAACATTCATATTGTCCTCTAAAATAAATCAAAATTCAAAAAAGTAATTATTTTGATTCAACCATCTCTTTCTCAAATCATCTATGTTCATTCATGAATTTAAGTTCTGAATCGTCTATTTCGGATACTGAGAAATCACATAAAAAAAGAATAACAATCATTTTATGTTTTCAATATGATTCAATATTCAAAACATAGTTCAAACTCCAAAAGATGTAAACCAAAATAGTAACAATCAAAGAGAGTTCAACAAAAACAAACTAATCTTATTCTTTCTTCTTCGTAATGATAAGAGAATCAACCATTTTTTATATAACTAGAACGGCCTTCACAAATTGCAGATACTAATTTGGTAAGAATCAATCGAATCGAAGCTATAGCATCATCGTTGGCCGGAATAGAAATATCTGCAAGATCCGGGTCACAATTTGTATCGATTAAACAAATCGTCGGAATACCCAAAATGAAACATTCTCGAAGAACCGTATATTCTTCTTGCTGATCAACGATAATTACAATATCGGGCAATCCCGTCATATATTTGATCCCACCTAGATATGTTTGCAAGGTAGATAACTTTCTCTTCAACATTGCTGCATCTCCTTTGGGAAGACGATTGAGTTTCCCCATCTTTTGTTCTGCTCTTAAGTCCCTGAACTTCTGAAGTCTTGTTTCTGTAGTAGACCAATTCGTTAACATACCACCAAGCCATTTTTTATTAACATAATGACATCGAGCCCTTATTGCTGCTGATGCTACTAAATCTGCTGCTTTCTTTTTGGTGCCAACGATTAAGAATTTTTTTCCCCTACTTGCTGCATCAAAAACTAAATTGCAGGCTTCTGATAAAAAACGAGCAGTTATAGTAAGATTTGTAATATGAATACCTTTACGTTTTGCAGAGATGTAAGGAGCCATTCTAGGATTCCATTTATTAGTACCATGACCAAAATGAACTCCTGCTTCCATCATTTCTTCCAAATTGATGTTCCAATATCGTCTTCCCATTTTCTCACACTTTCTCTTTTTCTTTTTTTTTTCAAAGAGATTAAGTACCCTGTGAAATAAATAATTGTTCCGACGGAACCTTCTACCAGGATTGACTACGACCCAAACCATTAATTTCATTCTTTATTTCATTGATTACAAAATACATAATCGGACCAGAGAGTTCAAGTAAAAAGAATGAAAATCTTGTTAGGAATTAGTAAATTACATTACGTATCTGATGTCTCGTGGAAAGTGTTTGGGTCACAAGAAAAAAATAATTCTCTATGGTGTAACAAAACATCTCTCATTTCCAACTCGAATAGATTCTTCCTTTTGATTTTCAAATGAATGTTTTTGTCTTGCTTTGAACGATGTACTAATTTTTTGAATCCGGTACCAACCGGTATAATCCCCCCCAGAACAACGTTCTCTTTCAGGCCTTTCAACCAATCAATACGACCTCGTAGAGCAGCTTTTGCTAAAACTCGAGCAGTTTCTTGAAAACTCGCTTCGGATATGAAACTTTGAGTATTCAGAGATGACTTCGTTATTCCCAATAAGATTGCCCGATAACAGATCGCTTCGTCCAAAACGCGCCCTGCTCGCTCTGCTCGCAACAATCCAATAAATTCCCCAGGTAAAAAAACATTAGACATTCCATCTTCTGAAACCAAAACTCTTGATGTTACTTGACGTACAATAATCTCTATATGTCTATTATGGATCTGTACCCCCTGGGATCGATAAACCTTTTGTATCTTATTAACCAAAGAGATACGACTTTGGGCTATGGTTAGTTCAGCTCCAATCAAGAAGCCCCAGGGGATCCCAAGAATTCTTCGGATACGTTCATCCCAACCTTTAACTCTTCTTTCGAGGTTCATCGATATTGAATCAATTGAACGAACTTCTAATATTTGTTCCACTTTTGGAAGACCCTGCGTTATGTCACCAGATCTCGATTTTTCATATAGAAATGTAATTAATGTATCTCCTTCATAAAAGGTTTCCCCATAATGGCCATGGACAGTTGCTCCTGGAGTGACCAAATAGGGCTTAGCTGATCTTATAACTAAAGAATCAACATGAACAATGAAAATTTGACCAGATTTTTTTATGCGTGATCCGTATTTCAATAAACATACATTTTCACAAAGGAATTGTCCAAGGCTAATTATTGTCCATGCCTCTTCACAAAAATCGTGATGGAGAAAACACCAATTCAAATGGAATGAATTCCAAATTATGTTACTGCATGGATCGGGATTATAAATCCTACTATTTTCATCTAGGAAACAGTATTGAAATGGAAGTGCTTCAAGCACTTGGAAAGTCTGTTGAAACCTTTTTTCAAATAAAAAATATTTCTTTAAAAAGACTTGATTATAAGTTTTTAAATAGTAAGATGAACAAAAATTTACTATTTTAGGCACAATAGTACCTAAAGGACCCAAAAAATACCTAATTGGAGTCATGGGATCCGATTCTTTTGTCGCATTATTATATCTCGAAGTATTGAAGGGGCCAATTCGATAACAATTGGATGATGACAAAATTATGAAAGATTGGCATTCCTTATTTTGATTCAACAACGTACCAAAAGTTCCCTGATGTTGGGGAAATAATTGAATCTTAGCCTTGGAATCAAAAGGATTTCTATGGATACGATCTAATTCCTTATTGGAAATAAATCCTGAACCTGCCGTATCATACCTTTTTTCGGTATACGAAATAATGGAATTTACTAATTCAATTCGGATGAAATCACGAAGTAGATCTTTTGCCCTTATTTCAACAAAAGAAGCATGAACCTCTTCTTCTATAGAACTATTTTTTTCTTGGTCCCAAGTCAATACTAAGCAAGCCCGAACTAATTGAATACTTGTGTAAGAAATTCCTCGAATTGACTTGGCATTTCCATAAAGTATATAATTGACAATTCGAAGTTGGACATTATCCTTTTCCTGTAAGAGATTTTGAGAGAAAAGTGTTGTTAAATTGATCCCATCAGCTATTTCATATGTGACTACGGGCCGAACCAAAACAAAATACTTTTTTTTGGTAGGTGTAATCCGTTGGACATAGATCCAATTTTTCAATTTTTTTGATCCTTTAGAATTTTTTTTTTCTATTCCCGGTGGTATCAAAATGCCACTGTGCCTAGATATTTTATCAACCTCTCCAGAAAAATGAATATCTCCAGAAAAGATTTTCAGTTCCATACTTTTTTTTTTTCTCTCCACTCGGACTAATCCACCTACTCGACTTCTTGTATTTATATTTAAAGCAAGTCGTGTATCTATTCCAACGATACTATTGTTACGGACCATTATGGACGAAGATCCGGGTAAGATATGCACTTCCTCGGGAATGAAAAAAAATCGATCTACTTTCATTTGGTATTTTTGACTAAATTCTTTTGTTCCTCGGTACTCAATCAAATCCTCTTTTTTTACGATTGAATCTACTTCGACAATCCCATATTTAGTAATTCCCGAACTGCTTCTTCTGTATCGCGGATCATCAAAATATGCAAGAATACTATTTCTACGTAAAATACCATTTATAGGTATTTTTATTGAAATACCAAAACAGGGTATTAGTTTATTTTCTTGTTCTTTATCATATTGTAAGGGAATTACAAATCTATTTCTTCGCTTTTTCGCCAAGGAATTATCTTGACGAATAGAAGTCGAAGGCTCTATGAGATTCCAATTACCCTTGGACATGATTCGATAAGGTTTTGAATAGTCAATAATTTCCCTATCTTTTTTACCCAAAGTATCCAACAATTTATGTCTTACTTGATCATTAGTCAGTGAGAGATCAAAGATATATCTTTCTTCGAGAGAAAGAAAATTAGCATTCATTTGATCTTGATCCTTGTGGAGTGAAAAAGACATTAGATTGTATCTGCATAGACCTCCCGCTAATATCCATAAATGACTTGTTTTTGGTAATAGATGAACATTACTATATGGATATTCGGGCGCATGATAGCCATCAGTACTCCAGTGCATTTCTCCTTCTGACTCAGAATAAATATGTTTTTGAACCCTCTCTTTAAAATGAAAAGTGGACGTTCCGGCACGAATCTCGGCAATCACTTGTTCTGATTCTACATATTGATCATTTTGAACTAAAATCAAACTTTTTGTTGGAATATTCACATTATTTAGAATATCTCGACTCTCAATAGTTACATACAAGTCTATAAAACATAGAAAAGCAGGATGCCCATGACGGGTACGTGTGGGATGAACCAAACCCTCATCAAATCTTATTTTTCCATTAGAGGGAGCTCGTACATGTTCGGCAGTACCACCTGTGAATACTCCACCAGTATGAAAAGTTCTTAATGTTAGTTGAGTCCCCGGCTCCCCAATTGATTGACCCGCAATAATACCTACGGCTTCTCCCAACTCGACCAGGTCACCATGAGTAGGACTTCGGCCATAACATAATTGACAGATCCAAGATGTACTCCTGCAAGTAAAAGGGGTTCGAATATATATTGGGTGTGCTCGAAAGGTTATGAATCGATTAACAAGTCCAATTCCAATATCTTTATTTCGAGTGGCAATGCATCGTAGACCAATATATATATCGTCTGCTAATACGCGACCAATTAGCGTTTGGACAAAAATCTTTTCCGTCATCCCCTTTCGAGGACTCACGGAAATACCTCGGATAGTACCACAATCCGTTCTACGTACAATAATGTGTTGAACTACTTCAACAAGTCTACGCGTGAGGTATCCAGCATCTGATGTTCGTACAGCAGTATCTACAACTCCTTTGCGGGCTCCGTAGCAAGAAATTATATATTCTGTCAAAGAAAGCCCTTCCCGTAAATTGCTTTGAATGGGTAAATCAATCATTTGTCCTTGAGGATCCGACATTAATCCTCTCATACCTACTAATTGGTGTACTTGAGATGCATTTCCTCTAGCCCCCGAAAAGGACATTAGATGGACTGGATTAGCGGGATCAGTCATACGAAAATTAGGATTCATTTCTTGTCTCAAATATTCACTTGTAGCATACCATATCTCAATGGATTGACGTAATTTTTCTACCACATGTACATTCCCATAATGATGGTTTTTCTCTAAAAGAAAACTTTGTTGTTCAGCATCTTTAACTAACCATCTCTTAGAAGGTATTGTTAAAAGATCATCAATTCCTAATGAAATAGATGTAGCAGTGGCTCGCTGGAAACCCAAAGCCTTCACTTGATCCAGGATATGTGATGTATATGCCATTCCGAAATGATCTATTAATCTGCTAATAAGTCGTTTCATAGCAGTTCCATCTATCACCTTATTGTGAAAGACCAGATCGGTCCGTTCTGCCATAAGGACCTCCATATTCTGCTGAGTAAGATTCCACAATGGGCCTGGGTCAGTGATTCGAAAACTTCCTTTCCTCAATCTTGATTCACACAGAAATTAAAAAATTAGGATACCGTTGAAATTGGAGAGACCCGAATTCCCACGAGTATGGGCATCACTAATAGAATTTCTTA